CTTCAGAGATACCTTTTGGATTTGAAAAAAATTTCAAATCCAAAAGGTCAGTATCTTCCTACGAATTAGTGAATCAGGCAGGTTTCATTTGTACAGAATAAGAAACAGCGGGTCAATCATTAACAATTTCATTGTCAATATGAGATATTCATACAAATAAAAATGTGGGAGAAATGAAGAAGATGCAGGTTCGTTTATCTGATTGGCTAGTCAAGCATGAACTAATTCATAGATCTTTAGGCTTTGATTGCCGAGGAATAGAGACTTTACAAATAAAAACCGAGGATTGGGATTCCATTGCTGTCATTTCATATGTATATGGTTACAATTATTTACGCTCCCAGTGTGCCTATGATGTAGCACCAGGTGGATTTTTAGCTAGTGTTTATCACCTTACGAAAATACGGTATGGTATAGATAAACCAGAAGAGGTATGCATAAAAATATTTGCTCCCAGGAGTAATCCTCAAACCCCGTCAGTTTTCTGGATTTGGAGAAGTGCTGATTTTCAGGAACGGGAATCTTATGATATGTTGGGAATTTCTTATGAGAATCATCCTCGCCTTAAACGTATCTTGATGCCTGAAAGTTGGATAGGCTGGCCCTTACGTAAAGACTATATTACGCCCAATTTCTATGAAATTCAAGATGCTCATTGATTGATAAAAAAGGGTTTTTTATCAATCAATGAGCATCTTGGCATTCCCCTTCTAGATGAAACAGAGTAACTGGACTTTCATTCGTATTGTGGAGGGTCTAAAATAAAAAAAGAAAAAGAGGCTCTCATTGCTATTCCCCAATTGGGAAGATATAATATAATATACATTTCGTATGAGCACAATAGGATGATTCTGCACCATGAACTTTGTACCTCGCACATCACTTAGTGGGGACCTCAGAAAGTAACTTGAGCAAGAGTGACAAAAAAATATGAAATTTGAAAGAAAAGAATATCTCGTCTAAATGAATTAATTTCATTTGTATGAGGTATGAATATCTATCCGATACATTCTTCATGTGTCAGGAACCAGATTTGAACTGGTGACACGAGGATTTTCAGTCCTCTGCTCTACCAACTGAGCTATCCCGACCATTTCCCGTGCATCATCCTAGCAGAGTACTTATATCTATGTCAATGAAAAGAATTAAAAAAGAAAATCTTAACAAATTGGACCTAGCCCCTGAATTTCTTAGATATTCAAAAAGAAGACATTCTTTGTAAATGTCAGGAAAAAGATATGGACTATGAATGATTCAATAACGGAAATTCCTTGAACATATATATATATATATGTTCATATCGTACTATACAAAACAAATGAGATTGGATTGGAAGAAGATACGAGGATTTTGATTCGGATCCATTTGTGAAAGAACATAGTGAATGAAATGAGAAAGATATTTCATTTTGTTTAAACTGAACCACTGATGAAAAAAAAAGAAAGAGGGTGAGGATAAATAAAGAGTGAGGAAGTAAAATGGGCTTTTTATTGGGGATAGAGGGACTTGAACCCTCACGATTTAAAAATTCGACGGATTTTCCTCTTACTATAAATTTCATTGTTGTCGGTATTGACATGTAAAATGGGACTCTCTCTTTATTCTCGTCCTTTTAATTTTCAAAAGATCTATCAAACTCTGGAATGAATCATTTGATCACTGAATATTTGAATTCGATTCTTTTTTCAACTTCAATTGGAATTGATTCACAATAACTCTTCAATTTTTCATATATTTTTCGATCTCTATCATTCTAATTAATATTTAATAGAAATAGAAGATTTCTATTTTCATATATTTTCATATATAGAGCTATGTAAGTATGTATACGTACGTATTAGGTATATAAGGTTATCCTTTCTGTCATTTCAATAGAAGGATTTTAGCTACTAACGTAACGTAGTCAATTTCATTCGTTAGAACAGCTTCCGTTGAGTCTCTGCACCTATCCCTTTTATTCTCATTTTCCATCTTTTCTCTCAAAACAAAGATTTGGCTCAGGATTGCCCATTTTTAGTTCCAGGGTTTCTCTGAATTTGGAAGTTACCACTTAGCAGGTTTCCATACCAAGGCTCAATCCAATCAAGTCCGTAGCGTCTACCAATTTCGCCATATCCCCCTTTCTTTTGAGACAAGGATAATTTCATCCACCTCTTTAATTTATCTTGGCACTATTGAATTCATTAGGTAATGATTCCTATATCAAAAAAGTGTATGCTGCTATTTTCTTTTTTTGCCACCCCCTATTCTATATTCTATCATTTCATCTCTATTGGATGAACCCTATTTGTTTCAATACGAAATTGATTCTATCATTGATGTATCCGCAATTCAATATGGATAGATATATCCCACATATATATGTGCCTTTCCTCATCCTTAATTTTTACAGTTAAGTTTTAAATAGTGGAACGGTCGATATTCATTCTTTTTTTCATTTCAAATCCTAATTTCATTGATATATTTATATTTTATATTCACATATATATGAAACATATATATGAATAGGAAATTTAATTTCTATTTAGATATCTAATTTATCTATATCTAAATAGTTTTCTTTTCTATTTTCTTTTTCTAAATAGAATCTAAAATATATAACTAATAAATATAAAAAATTTAAATAATCAATAAATTAAAAAAAGAAGAAGAATCACTAGGTAATAGCCAAGATCCGATAGTTTCCTGTATTCCTATACACTATTGCTCTTATATCCGCCCGCTTAGCTCAGAGGTTAGAGCATCGCATTTGTAATGCGATGGTCATCGGTTCGATTCCGATAGCCGGCTCTTTTTCTTTAATCAATTTTTTTCTTTCCATGATTGAAAATCTCTACTCTCGCTTTCTCTAAATGTTGGGTCACCGATCTATTATGTCATGGTAACTTGCAGCTATAGCTATGAATAAAAAAGTTGACTAGAACAATTAGATCTCTACAGAAGAAATTGGAAAATGTAACCTTCGCTTTAATTTCCTATATATACAAAAAATCCGAATATTGATAAAATTTCTTTTATTCTGTTTTGTAGGACTTTAGTAAATTGAGTTTTGCTTTGCTGATCCTTTAGTTCAGTCTGAATTTATATTTTTTTTTCAAATAAAAGTGAATCAAAAAGGAGCCTTTATATGTCTCGTTACCGAGGACCTCGTTTCAAAAAAATACGCCGGCTGGGGGCTTTACCGGGACTCACTAGTAAAAGACCCAGATCCAGAAGTGATCTTCAAACCCAATTGCGCTCTGGAAAAAGATCACAATATCGTATTCGTTTAGAAGAGAAACAGAAATTGCGTTTTCATTATGGTCTGACAGAGCGACAATTACTTAAATATGTGCATATTGCTGGAAAAGCCAAAGGGTCAACAGGCCAGGTTTTACTACAACTACTTGAGATGCGTTTGGATAACATCCTTTTTCGATTAGGTATGGCTTCGACCATTCCTGGAGCCAGACAATTAGTTAACCATAGACACATTTTAGTTAATGGTCGTATAGTGGATATACCAAGTTATCGTTGCAAACCCCGAGATATTATTACTACGAAGGATAAAGAAAGATCGAAAGCTCTGATTCAAAATTATCTTGTTTCACCCCCCCACGGGGAATTACCAAACCATTTGACTATTGACTCCTTACAATATAAAGGATTTGTCAATCAAATAATAGATAGTAAATGGATTGGTCTTAAAATAAATGAGTTGTTGGTCGTAGAATATTATTCCCGTCAGACTTGATTCTAATGAAAATAAAAAAGCAAGGTTCATACCAATTTTGACTCCTTTCGCTGAAGTAAATAGAGCACCTCGTGCCCTGTCTCATTCATGTATCAAAAAAGGATTGGCAATAGGATTCTTTTTCTTTTTTTCAATATCAATACGATATCCCTATTTGTATTTTACCTATCACAGGGATTAATTAGGGATAGAGAATGTCTATTAAATAAGGGTTTTATCATTAGAATAATGATATCAATTCTTATTTTATTTAAGACATTGTAGTCGGTAACATTGATGAATGAAAAGAAACGGAGAGAGAGGGATTCGAACCCTCGGTAAACAAAAGTCTACATAGCAGTTCCAATGCTACGCCTTGAACCGCTCGGCCATCTCTCCTACAGAATGTTATTCTTGACCAAAACCCGAATGAATAGCGAGTCCTTCATCTTAATTGTAGTACATGTAGGATCGCCCAATGGTTCCATAAGAAGAAATTGCTTTTCCAATTTCATATTTATCAACAACAACTTCTTTCATCAGCTAACCCATGGAATTCAGGAATTGTCCGACGAATCTTTCTATTTCAATTGTATGGTGTGGCACATACATGTTATGCAAACAAAAAAGATGGTTACTTTATTTGAATATTTGAATTTGATTTTATCATGGAATGATTATTCCATTCTTTTCCTTTTTGGATCATAACCAAATCAAAACTTCTCGAGTTATCAAAATCCATAGGAAACTTGGTTATTCAACTTAGATGAAATAGTAATAGTCATTGGTATACTACGAAATTGGAATGAAATCTAATCTGATTCAACTATTTCATTTCATCTTTGTCCAAAAGGGGGACACCACATTTTTTCCAATTAGTCTGTTTTTATGTTATTTTGTACTGTACAATTCCCTTTTTTGTGGGATCGTTTTCCCCGAAGGGGGATGATAAGAATTATAGAATGAATTGCTAATTATGCCTAGATCTCGAATAAATGGAAATTTTATTGATAAGACCTCTTCAATTGTAGCCAATATTTTATTACGAATAATTCCGACAACTTCAGGAGAAAAAAAGGCATTTACCTATTACAGAGATGGTGCGATTTGATTTTTTCTTGTTTTTTTTTTTACCCCTCAGTTTTATGAGAAAAAGAACGTAGTTAGGAATAGAAAAAAACAAATTAGTGAAAGAAACCTGCGCTTGGTGAAGGTGAAGTTTAAAGATAGAGCAATTCCTTCTGTCGTGTATCCTCGATTGATGCAGCCTTAGATGCTTCAATTATTA